TTGAAAGATAGCCCAGAAAGTCGAGAGAATATTTAGATAATTGATTTATACGGACTCTTCCTGATTGAGACCACATGTAAAAATAATATTGCCATAAATCGACAAAGTAATATTTCCACTTATTCATCAGAAGAGACGTATCTTTTGAGGCCAGAATTGCCTTTCCTTGATACCTAATCAAATGTATGAAAGGGTCTTTGAACAACCATAGGTTGTTCTGAAAATCATTATAAAAGACTTCTACAAGATACTCTATTTTTCTATAGAAATAAATGCGTTCAAGAAAGACTCCAGAATATGTTGATCGTAAATGAGAAGATTGGTTACGGAGAAAAAGGAAAATGGATTCGTATTCACATACATGAAAATTATATAGGAACAAGAATAATCTTGGATTAAAAATCGAAAAAGATTTCTTTGGAGTAAGAAAACTCTTCAAATTACAATACTCGTAGAGAGAGAAACGTAATAAATGCAAAGAAGAAGCATCTTTTACCCAGTAGCGAAGGGCTTGAACCAAGATTTCTAGATGGATGGGGTAAGGTATTAGTACATCTACCACATAATTTAAATGTGAGAATTTGTCCTCTAAAAAAGGAAATATTGAATGAATTGATTGTAAATTATGAGATTTTGCGACTTCTTCCCCTTGTGAGTAAGATACTAATCGTAAGGAAAATGGAATTTCCACAATGACTGCAAATCCCGCCGATATCATTTGAGAATAGAAATTATTGTTGTGACCAAAAAATGGATTTTGGTTGGAATCATTAGCAGAAATAATTAAATGATTCTGTTGATCCATTCGAATAATTAAACGTTTCACAATTAGTGAACTAAATTTATTACCATAACCCTGATTTTCCAAAAAAATCATCGATTTATTGAAAGCATGATCATGAGCAAGTGCATAAATATACTCCCGAAAAAAAAGTGGGTATAGGAAATCATGTCGGCGAGATCTATTTAGTTCTAAATATACTTGAAACTCCTCCATTTCAAATTCGATTTGAACCAAAGATAGGGGATCTATTCGGTTATCAAATGATACATAGCGCGATACAGTCAAAACAAGGTATTATAGTAAGAAAAGAATAGATACCTCGGAGACCGGTAGATTCAGCAACGGATTCTCTCTATCCTATCTACGGATTCTCTCTATCCTATCTTTTGCCATCTAATTGATTTATGTTATGTTCGTTATAGGATAAGAAGATGCTTAGAAATCCTTTATTTTTTCAACCGAATCGCTCTTTTGATTTTGGAAAAAAAAAGATCTTTTCTTTATCAATATACTGCTTCTTCTACACATTCATGTCTAACCCATAAAGGGAATAACTAATAATTAGGACTCATAAAAAAATCGATAATTTACTCAGGAGAAAAACCTTTACCACCTTAGGTACTAATTTCTTTTTAACGTTTAATTAGATCGGGTAATCATTCAAATTGAGAACAGAAGCTCGTTACTTTTTGTTTCCCTATAATTGGGTCCGTAGAACTCTATCCATTTATTCACTCGACCCAACTTTGAATTCAATTAATTTTTTTGTTCCGCACCAAAAATAAAAATTCAAAGACGCTTTTTTCTTTTTTTTGGACTGATCCGGAAAAAAATGGATTCTTAGAATTCTCCATTGATACGACATGCTCTTTTTTCCATCCACTCCTTTCAGGATCAGTCGTGGTCTTACAAACTCTACCGATGGTATGAACGAATCCCTTTTTTCATACAAATGTGTAAAAGATGCTAGTCGCACTTAAAAGCCGAGTACTCTACCGTTGAGTTAGCAACCCGAAAAAAAAATTATAATATGTAAATACAATCGGAATAAAAACAAAAAAAAAAATGGAATTGCACGAGGCAATCAAAACAAGAAATTAGCAAAAATTTGAATAAAATCAAAAATTATAATCTAATCTGTACATTCAATGTTCAGATTAGATTATAATACACGAAATTCTCAGATAAAAACATAGAAATAGAAATAGAATAAGTGAAAATTTGTGGACCGCCTCCTGTCTTATTCATTCCATTGTTATCCATTTTTTTTTTGTTTCAATATTCAATCCAATTACAATAAAAAAAAAACTTCTTGTATCATAACAAATTCAAAGAAAGAACCCACGAATTATTTCAATGAAGTGAAGTGCCAAACTTGTGGGCGGGGATAAATAGATCTATTTATTTACGATCGAATTATATTTGTTCGATACACTGTTGTCAATATGATTGTAAATTTTGAATCTAAATGTTGAGAAAAGAATAAAGAATATAAAAAAGACTATAAAAAAATACAATGAAAAAAAGAATTAAGTAAGTCAATTTTTTTTTTTTTTATTATTAATTATTATTTATTATTAATATTCTTTTTTTTTATATCTTATTTTATCTGTTTTTTTATCTTATTTTATGTTATTTTTTGAAATGCAATTACTTCATTTATTCAATTGATCTTTTTTCTCTATATTTTATATCAATAAAATTAGCTCAATAAATTTGGGTTTTGTTGTTATAGAACACGGTATTCTATAGTAGCAATAGTCTATAGTAGCAAAGCAATAAGAAATACGAACAATAAATCAAAAAGTATGAATAGAACAAAAGAGGGGGGAGGAAATAATAAAGAAAAATTTATACAAAGCTAGATATGAGTCATCCACACCCTCTTTTTTGTATTTCATTAATTGAATTTTGTTTGATTAAGACTAAGTTCCGTAAAAACACCCGCCTTCCTTAAAATATCATGAACAGTTCCTGTGGGTTGAGCTCCTTTTTCAAGGAAATAGAGAATAGCGGGAACATTTAAATAGGTTTGATTATTTATCGGATCATAAAAACCCACTTTTCGAAGATCTCTTCCCTCTCTTCGGGATCGAACATCAATTGCAACGATTCGATAAACGGCTCATTGGGATAGATGTAGTTAAAAAATACCCCCCCCCCTAGAAACGTATAAGAAGTTTTCTCCTCGTACGGCTCGAGAAAAAAAAAATGATTTAAAGTTATGTCTATGTATGGAATTAGAATGTATGGAATTAGAATGTCAAAAAGATCCATAAACCCAGCAAATCAATTAGACATTTTAACCCGTCTTTTTTTTTTCGAAAAAAAAAGACGAAAAAAGCATTCGTACTCTCATAACTCAAGTCAAATAACTCTCAAAATGCTCAAAAAAAATCCTTAGGCATTCTTTTATTGAGTGGTCTCTAACCCCTTTTTTGTTTGTCTCGTTTAGAATCTATTTCGATTCTTCATTTTGATCTAGTTGTTGAGACAATTGAAAAGGGTATTTCCTTGTTCTAGGATCCTTCATCTTTGACTTGAATCATTAGGTTTAGACATTACTTCGGCGATATTTAATCATTTGAAAAATGGCAGCAACATGCCCCTTTTTCTCTCTTTTTTTCTTTCTATCAAAGAATCATATGAACGATTAATTCCCGCATGATACACTTTTGATCGAAAGAGTTTTCCCAATTCCAACAATTTTTCTTTTTGATTTGAAAATAGTTGGAATCGGAGCCTTTCGATTTCTATATCAAAAATAGACTTACGAAGTGGTTCCAACTTATTGATTTCCATTAACTAACCCTAGATCCTTGCCCCTGAAAAACGGGTGTTTCTCTTCGAGCTCCATCCTGTACTATTTATATTTACATTACAACCCAACAAAAAAAAACGGATTATAATAGAACAGAACAAAGGATGTCGAGCCAAAAGCACCTTCATTTCTACATAATGGAAAGTGGTGGGTTTTGACATCCACAGCCGATCATGTCCTTCAAGTCGCACGTTGCTTTCTACCACATCGTTTCAAACGAAGTTTTACCATAACATTCCTCTAGTTTGGAACATTGATTCAATTATGGAATCATGAATAGTCATTGGTTCAGTCGATACATAGTAATCTATCTATACTTCTTCCTTCTATATGAAATCAATTTCCTTCTGTATGAAATAAATAGATAATTTAGGAAGAAAAAGCCTCAATAAGAATTCAAATTAACCCATATTGTATTGTATGAATGCAATATATTTTTATTTTTTAAAACTCAAACTTTTATTATACTTTTCTATTCTATTCTAATTAAACTTTTCTATTCTAATTAATAAGAAATTAAGAATATCATTAATAAAAATATCACGAATATTATAAATAACACAAATAAACTAATCCTTTTGAATCTACCTTGCATCTTCAAATAACTCGATAGAATAGATTCGCCAATCTCACAGTTCTTCGAGTGCCAATCTTAAATCTTAAGAAATCATTAAAAATCAAAAGCAAGAATCAAATTTTCTCCAATATTTGACTCTTAGAAAGAAGGTTGTTAAAAAAAAAAGAGCAATTTAGATTCGGATATCGTTATTCTGATATATAAAAAGAGTATGCTCTGGGACGGAAGGATTCGAACCTCCGAATAGCGGGACCAAAACCCGTTGCCTTACCACTTGGCCACGCCCCATTTAGATTTCTATTTGAAACTACTAAACACTAATATGGGTATTCCTTGTTCGTCAATTCCAGTTCCAAATAGCTATGGAATAGATTAGATTCTTGCTAGGATTTTGGCACGTATGGATAGAGAATTAAACCGAATTTATTGATCATTACATATAATTCAATTAAGATATTGTATGAAAGTATGCTTTCTTCTATTCTCTTGTAAGAATTTAAGAATTGATTTTGATTGGGTGAGTTCAAAGAAGTATTGTTTAGTCTGCCTTATTTTCCTTTCTTCATTTTTTTTTCCTTATATTAAAAACATATTAATATTAATAACTCAATCAAAATTATCTCCAAGAACAAAATTTTGTTATGCTTAATATCTTTAATTTGATCTGTATCTGTGTTAATTCTGCCCTTTTTTCGAGTAGTTTTTTATTCGCCAAATTGCCCGAGGCCTATGCTTTTTTGAATCCAATCGTAGATTTTATGCCAGTAATCCCTGTTCTCTTTTTTCTCTTAGCCTTTGTTTGGCAAGCTGCTGTAAGTTTTCGATGAGATCCTTAATACTGTCCTAGAAAAATTCATGATTTATTCAATAAAAAAAAAATTCTAACAATTGAAAAGATCAGATAAGTCTTACACTAGGAACGCACCCCTCAATTCAAAGATTGAAATTCTTGGATAGCCATGATAAATCTGGATCATCCCATTTCCTCATTCTGACCCTTTTTCGCAGAAGAACCCTATTTATATTAGAATCCGCCAACAATATATAATTGTTGGTATGAAAGAATTTTTTTTGTAATGAAAAACTCAACTCTTATTACAAGTGAATTTCTGAAAATGCTTTTCGATTTCTAGAATTTCTAGAAATCACTTTATTTCTTGGTGTCAAAATAGGATATGTGGTATAAAAACGGGGAATCTATTCTCTTCTTTTTCCAAAAAAATGATCTTGGAGATTGTGTAATGCTTACTCTTAAACTCTTTGTTTACACTGTAGTGATATTCTTTGTTTCTCTCTTCATCTTCGGATTCCTATCTAATGATCCGGGACGTAATCCTGGACGCGAAGAATAAAAAAAGGAGAGTTCCTTGCTTCATTTTTATAAATGGTATTAGGATTTGATCTATTCCACTGTCAAAAACCGAACCGGAAAGAGAGGGATTCGAACCCTCGGTACGAATAACTCGCACAACGGATTAGCAATCCGACGCTTTAGTCCACTCAGCCATCTCTCCTAATTGAGAAAAGATAATTACTATGTTACAGCACCCAAAAAGAAATGCTTGAAAAAGCCCTTCTTTACTTTGTTATATAGATTATTATTTATTTATATAGAGTCTTATTAATCTATAGATATATAGATTCTTAATTTTATTATATAGATATAGATTTATTATATAGAATATAGATATATACAACTTTTCTATAGATATATACAACTTTTATCAGTAATTCCATTTCATTTATATTATAGTCTATATCATTTAGATTCTATAGATAAATAAAACAAGGGCTCTAAAGAAATATCTCAAATAAAAAAAAGAAAGAATATCGCTTTGATTTCGCTCAAAAGGGACTTTTTTTATTTCCAATTTCCACGGACCGGCCTGGTCAGTACCCGGCCGGGCTCATTTTTTTATTTTCAACTCAAATAAATCATTTTTTCTATGATTCTGCGATCTGACTTGTTGTAACAAAAAAATCTTGTTATTGGATTGAATCAACAATCAGAAAGAAGCAGAAGAAGTACTATTTCCGTTCCGATGATATAGAATCCAAATATCATTTCTATTCTTTTTTTTCTTCCTCTTTCTTTTTATTTACATTTATTTTACTAGAATAACGAGAATAAATAAAAAAAAAACTATGGATTTTTGCACAATCCATTTTTATGTTATGACTAAGTCCTTTTGTCGAACCCTATCTATCAAAACTCCTATAGCACAAGTCTTCTGACAAAAGAAAAGGCGGCAAGGCTCTAATTTTCAGGATTTTTTATGCTCTTATCTTGTGATCCTATCTTGATTACGCCCAATTCCCCTGTTCGACAAAGGGCCCCTTCTATACAATAATCGCATTGTAGCGGGTATAGTTTAGTGGTAAAAGTGTGATTCGTTCTATTAATCCCCTTAAGAGTTAAGGGGTCCTCGGTTTGATTCATATTCCGAGCAAAAACTTTCTTTCTTAAAAGGATTTAATCCTTTACCTCTCAACGAAAGATTTGAGGAAGAATATACATTCTCGTGATTTGTATCCATTTCTATCCAATGTATCCAAGGGCCAATTCAATTTTATAATTATAATTATAAATTTTATAAATTTAACTTGAAAAATTGGATTCTGAAATTACGAAACATAATTTTTTTTTGAATTGGATCAATACTTCCAATTGAATAAGTATGAGGAAAAGGTCCATGGATAAAGATAGAAAAGTGTATTTCTAATCGTAACTAAATCTTCAATTTTTTTTGATAGGATAGATTGAAGCAAAATAGCTATTAAACGATAACTTTGGTTTACTAGAGACATTTACATCTTGTTTTAGCTCGGTGGAAACAAAATGCTTTTCCTAAGGATTTTCTCAAATAGAAATAGAGAACGAAGTAACTAGAAAAATTGTTCTATTCTAATCCCACTCTTCTAGAAGGATCATCTAGAAAGCGAATTGTTTTGAATGCATTCAGACAGAAAAGCTAACATAGATGGTATGGGCCGAATTCTTATTTCATTTCGTTCCTGCCTTATTTAAATTTTCTATTTATTTCTTTTTTTTTTTTCCATCTTCCATAAAGGAGCCGAATGAAACCAAAATCTCATGTTCGGTTTTGAATTAGAGACGTTAAAAATAATGAATCAACGTCGACTATAACCCCTAGCCTTCCAAGCTAACGATGCGGGTTCGATTCCCGCTACCCGCTCGATATTCGAATTCTATCTATTTGAATATTTAATATTTATTAATTCAATTCAATGATGCATTAATTAATGCATCATTGAATAAATACGCAATTCCTAAAAATTTTTCACATGTTCTTTAGT